AATTTCATTTAGGTTAGGTCTTAGGTCTCATTTCAATTGTGAAATATATCGTTTGTGGAAACGTTTCCTAAAAGGAAAAAGGTTTCCATTGTACTAAGCTAAGGACGGGAAGGAAGAAAGCGGGTGATCTGGTAATTCCTCATCCTCAAAGCAGTCCTTCCTGTAGTCTCAACAAATAAGTAATTATAGGAGTAAAGTGTTGATATAATTCGAAGAAGCAAACGACAATTTAATTTCAAGTTAATAAAGAAAAAAAGTAAAATAAGTATGTAATCTAAGGTACTTTTTTACATTTCTAGGATTAAACAAAAGGATTCGCAAATAAAAGCGCTAATGCCACAACCAGTCCGTAAATTGTTAAAGCTTCCATAAAAGCTAGACTAAGCAATAAAGTACCTCGTATTTTACCCTCTGCTTCTGGTTGTCTCGCAATACCCTCTACAGCTTGGCCTGCAGCAGTACCTTGACCAACTCCGGGTCCAATAGAAGCAAGTCCTACAGCCAATCCAGCAGCAATAACGGAAGCGGCAGAAATCAGTGGATTCATGGTAAGTTCCTCACACCAAAAAAAAAGAAATGGTTAATGATACAATCAACCAATGAATTATTACTTAATTTTATCATTAAGTTTGATCATTAAGATCTATTGGGTCGGAGTAACTAAAAACTAATGATAATATTACTGAATCGTCAGAACTACTTCGATATCTCATTTTTTGTTTCTACCCATGATGAAGTTTTTGTAAATCCATATACATATGGCTCTAGTTATTGCATTTCTTTCTTTCCAACCATTCTTTCATTCCATCCTTCGTTCTTTACTCTTCTATATCCTTGAGTTCATCTGTTTTTTCATCCAATACACAATCACAAATGAAACAGAAGAAAGGACTTGACTTATCTTGTAATCCATCTAATCTAAATGCAGTAAACTGCAATCAAATCAATATATGCAATCATCAATATATGCAATGGATATCAATATGATCGATATCAACGATATCAATATATCAATATAACGATATCAATATATCAATATAACGATATCAATATGTATATCAATACATATATATATATTTTTTTTTCTATATATATTGCTATCTATATATATTGCTATATATATATTACATATATATAGCATATAGTTAGATATATATATAGTTAGTTAGTATATAGGTAAGGCATAAGGACTTCTATTTATATATAGATAGGACTATATAACTAGTGAATATCTAATATTACATATACATATTACATATACATTTCTTTCTTCCATAACGTAAACCGGCCACATTTTATATTGAATCGGATTATAGAATAATTCCTCGAAACCCACACAAAAAGTGGCTGGACTTATAGACATTACATACATCTAGTGTGACCTCCCCAACCCATCTTTTTTTTTTTAATTCCGTAATATCGTTCATCTTCTCTCCTACGACTCTAGGTCATATATTCATACGTATTTATATCTATTATGTTCTCCAACCAAGCAGATTATCTTGAACCATGCATGAATTGGGATAAGCTAAAAAAAAAGACTATTTCGAAAACTAGTCAATGATGACCCTCCATGGATTCGCCTATATAAGCCGCGGCTAACGTTGCAAAAATAAGAGCTTGAATACCACTTGTAAATAATCCAAGAAACATGACAGGTATAGGAACTACTGAAGGGACTAAAGAAACAAGAACAACAACTACTAATTCATCAGCCAATATATTCCCGAAAAGTCGAAAACTAAGAGATAAGGGTTTTGTGAAATCTTCTAGGATGTTAATTGGTAAAAGTATTGGAGTTGGTTTGATGTATTTCTCGAAATAACCCAACCCCTTTTTGGTAAGACCTGCATAAAAATATGCCACTGACGTGGGTAAAGCTAAAGCAACAGTAGTATTTATATCATTCGTGGGCGCAGCTAACTCCCCATGAGGTAACTGTATGATTTTCCAAGGTAAAAGGGCACCTGACCAATTAGAAACAAAAATAAATAGGAACATAGTTCCAATAAAGGGAACCCAAGGTCCATATTCTTCTCCAATCTGGGTTTTGCTCAAGTCTCGAATAAATTCAAGGACATATTCAAAGAAATTCTGACCGTCGGTCGGAATGGTTTGTGGATTCCGAACAGCTATGATGGCTGAACCTAACAAGATAGCAATTACGACCCAAGAAGTGATAAGTACTTGGGCATGGATTTGTAAACCTCCTATTTGCCAATAGAAATGTTGGCCTACTTCTACACCCGATATATCGTATAACCCCTTGAGTGTTTTAATGTAACATGGTATAACATTCATATTGTCCTCTGATAGAAATTGAACTTCAAAAAAGGAATTAGTTTGATTCAACCATTTCTTTCTCAACTCACCAACTTGAATCATTAATCATATATTTAGGATACCAAGAAATCACATAACATCATAATATATATCAATATCCCCAGTTCTTTTTTTTTATCTATTTTTAAAAATTCAAAAAAAAAGTAACCGATCCAATAAATCTATGGAGTTGCCCAATAATTAACATTAACTAATTTTATTATTCTTAATCTTAATCATAATCAACGATTTCTTATATAGCTAGAACGACCTTCACAAATTGCGGATACTAATTTGTTAAGAATCAATCGAATTGAAGCTATAGCGTCATCGTTGGCTGGAATCGAAATATCTGCAAGATCTGGGTCACAATTTGTATCGATTAAACAAATCGTTGGAATCCCCAAAATGGCACATTCTCGAAGAGCCGTATATTCTTCTTGCTGATCAACGATGATCACAATATCAGGCAATCCCGTCATATATTTGATCCCACCGAGATATGTTTGCAAGGTAGATAATTTTCTCTTCAACATTGCTGCATCTCTTTTGGGGAGACGGTTGAGTTTCCCCATCTTTTCTTCTGCTCTTAAGTCCCTGAACTTATAAAGTCTCGTTTCCGTAGTGGACCAATTCGTTAACATACCACCGAGCCATTTTTGATTAATAAAATGAGACCGAGCCCTTATTGCAGCTGATGCTACTGAATCCGATGCTTTATTTTTGGTACCGACGATTAAGAAGTTTTTTCCCCTACTTGCTGCATCAAAAACTAAATCACAGGCTTCTGATAAAAAACGAGCAGTTCTAGCGAGATTTGTAATATGAATACCTTTACGCTTTGCAGAAATGTAAGGGGCCATTCTAGGATTCCATTTCTTAGTACCATGACCAAAATGAACTCCTGCTTCCATCATCTCTTCCAAATTGATGTTCCAATATCTTCTTGTCATTTTTTCCCACACTTCCTTTTTGTTTTTTCTTTTTCGTATTATTAACAAAGAGACGAGGTACCTTGAAATAAATAATTGTTCCGATGGAACCTTCTACCGGGGATTGACCATTGATACACGGCACAAACCATAAATTTTTTTAATTACTTATTTTATTTATTACCAAATCAATAATCAGACCAGTATAGTTAAAAGATAGTTAAAGTGAAAATGAATCCGCTCTTAGGAATCATTAAATCGCATAAATGATTGTTCTGATGTCTCATGTAAATTTGTCTCATGGAAATTGTTTGTCGCGTAAGAACAAAATAATTCTCTATGGTGTAACAAAATATCTCTCATTTCCAACTCGAATAGATTTTTTCTTTTGATTTCCAAATAAATGTTTTTGTCTTGCCTTGAACGGTGCACAAATTTTTGGAATCCGGTACCAACAGGTATAATCCCCCCCAGAACAACGTTCTCTTTCAGGCCTTTCAACCAATCAATACGACCTCGTAGAGCAGCTTTTGCTAAAACTCGAGCGGTTTCTTGAAAACTTGCTTCGGATATGAAACTTTGAGTATTCAGAGACGCTCTTGTTATTCCCAATGAGATTGCCCGATAACAGATCGATTCGTCCAAAGCGCGCCCTGCTCGTTCCGCTCGCAACAATCCGATTAATTCTCCAGGCGAAAAAACATTAGACATTCCATCTTCTGAAACCAACACTTTTGATGTTACTTGACGTACAATAATCTCTATATGTCTATTATGGATCTGTACCCCCTGGGATCGATAAACCTTTTGGATCTTATTAACCAAAGAGATACGACTTTGGGCTATGGTTAGCTCAGCTCCAATCAAAAACCCCCAGGGGATCCCAAGAATTCTTGGTATACGCTCGTTCCAACCTTCAACTCTCCTTTCGAGGTTCATCGATATTGAATCAATCGAACGCACTTCTAAGATTTGTTCTACTTTTGGAAGACCTTGCGTTATGTCACCAGATCTCGATTTTTCATATATAAATGTAACTAATGTATCTCCTTCGTAAAGGATTTTCCCATAATGACCATGAACAGTTGCTCCAGGAGTAGCTAAATAAGACTTAGCCGATCTTATAACTAAAAAGTCGACATTAACAATTAAAATTTGACCAGATTTTTTTACGTGTGGTTCGTATTTAAATAGACATACATTTTCACAAATAAATTGTCCAAGGCTAATTTTGATCGATGTCTCTTCACAATAATCATGATGGAGAAAGCACCAATTCAAATGGAATGGGTTCAAAATGATGTTACTGCATGGATCGGGATTATAAATCCTTCTATTTTCATCTATTAAACAGTATTTAAGTACTTGAAGTACTTGGAAAATCTGTTTCAAATTGTCAAGTAGCAAATATTTCTTTAACACGATCTGATTATGAGTTATTAAATGGTAAGATGAATAAAAATTCGATATTTTAGGTACAATAGCGCCTAAGGGCCCTAAATAATCCCTAATTGGAATTAGGGGATCCGATTCTTTTGTCACATTGTTATATTTCGAACTATTGAATGGACCAATTCGAGAACAATTGGATGATGACAAAATTAGCAAAGATTGGCATTCCTTATTTCGATTCAACAACATACCAATAGTTCCTTGATGTTGGCTAAGTGATTGAATCTTCGCCTTGGAATAAAAAGGATTGATATTGGTGCAATCTAATCCATTATCGGGAATCAATCCGGAACT